ACAAAAGATAGGAGTATCTCATTATTATCTGGATTGCCTTTATTTTGGTTGCCTCTTTCATTTCATTTTGATTTTTATCCCCCCCCCTTTTCTTCTTAGACACATTTGAGCAAGACCCTCTATATAGCCATACCATAACATAATTCAAAATAGAAATTTGATTTAGCATTTTTATCATTTATAGTATTCTAGTTCTAACTAATTATTCCATTTATTTCTATTTATTATTTTTTATTTCTAATTATTTAGTCTAAAGTCTAAAAAAAAGTTGAATCATTTAGATTTAGTATTTAGACTTTAATTATTTAGACTTATAATATATAAAATAATTAGAGCATTAGAAATTAAAAAAAATCTCTAAAAGGATCCTCACTTACTAATCTAATTAGTAGATTCTATTTATAGATTTGATTTAGAACTCTAAACTAAATCTAACGAAAGAAATTCAATTTGAAATTATTCAATTTGATTGTTATTTAACATTTAAATAAAATAGAAGTTATCGTTAATAGATAAAATCCTAAGAGTTTTCCTAATTCCCATGTATGCAAAATTTCTTTTATTTAAGCCCGCTTAGCTCAGAGGTTAGAGCATCGCATTTGTAATGCGATGGTCATCGGTTCGATTCCGATAGCCGGCTTTTTCTATTTGTTTTCTTTTTTACATGATTGATAAGATTTTTGGAAATCAAAGAAGATTGAAAGAGCTTCTTCATCTTTTTTTTTCCAAAGGTCAAAAATCTCTTTATTATGTCTTAGAAACTTCCAATTCTGAATGGCGGAGTTATATCTTTTCTTTGGAGAATAAATCAAGAACAAAAAAAAGAAAGGGTTTTCTTTTGGTTTTATTTACCTATATAAATTATCTATATTTTCTATTTCTAACTTTCTATTTCTATATCAATATATAGAAGTTATCTAATAAATAGATTTGTATTTTTTGATTGTATATCGATTTTGATTGTATATCTATACAATCAAAAAATACAAACAAAAAAATCAATAAAAAAAAATATGTAGATTGATCTAATTCATCTCATTCCTATTTGTTTGTAGTACAATACTTCATTTCATGGGATTTCGCTTCATTTAGTTCAGTTTTAATTTTTTTATTTATGAAATTTCAATCAAATTTATAAAATAAATAAGGAGTCTTTATGTCACGTTATCGAGGACCTCGTTTCAAAAAAATACGCCGTCTGGGAGCTTTACCAGGACTAACTAGTAAAAACCCTAGAGCCGGAAGCGATCTTAGACTTAGAAATCAATGGCGCCCCCGGAAAAACTCTCAATATTCTATTCGTTTAAAAGAAAAACAAAAATTGCGTTTTCATTATGGCCTTACAGAGCGACAATTACTTAAATACGTTCATATTGCCGGAAAAGCAAAAGGGCCAACCGGTCCGGTTTTGCTACAATTACTTGAAATGCGTTTGGATAACATCCTTTTTCGATTGGGCATGGCTTCGACTATTCCTCAAGCCCGCCAATTAGTTAACCATAGACATATTTTAGTTAATGGTCGTATAATAGATATACCAAATTATCGCTGCAAACCCCGAGATATTATTTCAGTGAAGGATGAAAAAAAATCTCGAGCTCTGATTCAAAATTATCTGGATTCATCCAAACATAAGGAATTACCAAAACATTTGACCCTTCACACATTACAATATAAAGGATTAGTCAATCAAATAATAGATAGGAAATGGGTCGGTTTGAAAATAAATGAATTGCTTGTCGTAGAATATTATTCTCGTCAGATTTAACCCTAACTAAAATATAAAAAAAAGGGGGTTTTACAAATTTGCACCCCTCCCTTTTGCCTAAGTTAAGGTTAAGTAAATAAGGAAAGGAAGGCAAAGGATTTAATTCGGGGATTTCTATCCTATTCATGTATCATATCTTTTATGAAAATTTCCATTCTGTGTCTGCTTTTTACAGTATTTTCTTTTTTGTATCACATAAATTAGGACTAGAGAATCTATATCAAACAACATCAAAAAAAAGAATCTATATCAAAGAAAAGTCTAACTATTTTTTTGTATCCGTTCTTATTTGTATTTGATACATTGCGGTTAGTTACATTGGTGAATTAGGTGAAGGTACGGAAAGAGAGGGATTCGAACCCTCGGTAAACAAAAGTCTACATAGCAGTTCCAATGCTACGCCTTGAACCACTCGGCCATCTCTCCTACATAATGATTACCTTTAGCTCATAATTCTCTTTAGACTTCAATTCCATTTCTATTCTATAAAAATTAGAAAATTCTTTTATAGTTTTAGATCTCTCAACAACCAAACCAACCTTTTACCCCGTGGATCTATTACAAATTCCTAAAGCAAGCATCCCGGGGATTTTTTTTTTGATTAGATAGTGTATACTTGCTATGTACGAAAGACAAAAAGGACAGTTATTCTATTTTCATTTTCATCATAGAACAATTATTCGATTCTTTTTCCTATTTTGATCATAATTTAAATTGAATCAAAGCTTTTCAAATTTTCCCAATCTATCCTAATCCGTAGAATAAATTCTTTGATTCTTCAACTTCGACGAAATTAGAATAATTTCTTTGATTTTTTTTTCTGTCAAAGCGACAAAAAAAATTGAGGTAGAAAGTCATATCCTTTTTTTTTTGAATAGGTCTACTTTTTTTTATGTTATTTCGTACTGTACATTTCCTTTGTTTGTGAGATCATTTTCTCACGAGAGGTAATGAAAAGAGTTATAGAATGGATTCTTTTTACCTATGCCTAGATCGCGAATAAATGGAAATTTTATTGATAAGACCTTTTCAATCGTAGCCAATATCTTATTACGAATAATTCCGACAACTTCAGGAGAAAAAGAGGCATTTACTTATTACAGAGATGGTGTGATTTGATTATTATTATTTTGACTTTACCGCCCTCAGCCTTAGGAAAAAGACATATGATTCGGAATATAAAAAAAGACTATTGAAATCAAAAAATCGACGCTGGTTGAAGGTGAAGTTTATAAAATAAAGCAATTCCTTCTGTCGTGTATCCCCGATTAATGCAACCTCAGATGCTTGAATTGTTGATTCTAGTATTGAGCGAAAGGTTAGACCTATAGATCATAGATCTGTATCGCGGTTCAATCCTACTACACTAGTATCAATAGGCGGCATAAAGGAAGGAGCACTACGCCTAGGAATCAACAAAACAAAAACTTTGTTATAAAGCACTCCTTTTCTTTATCGGGATCGGTACTAAAAGAAATGGTTGGGACAACAAACATCCATCTCGTTCGTACTTTGGATACCCATATAACCATCAAAGATTGTTGAAGTGACTAATTCCTGGAAATTAAAGGGCGTTGAGAACAAAGAAATTGTTGGAGTTTACATTTTTATCTAGTACCAGCACGCTTGATGTTAAGAAAGGATCTTTTGCAAGAGGGTTAGCTAGAGATTTCTTGTAAAAACATTAGCCCCGCTCAGTTCATAATGACAATATTTCGTCCTTCTTTTAATTCCATGGATTCTGGATTATTTTCATTATGCACATAAAGGAGGAGCCGTATGAGGTGAAAATCTCACGTACGGTTTTGGAACGGAGAATTCTTTTAATTGAATGACGACCGTAACGAATGTCGGCTCAATCCGAAGGCAATTATGCAGAAGCGTTACAGAATTATTATGAAGCTATGCGACTCGAAATTGATCCCTATGATCGAAGCTATATACTCTATAACATAGGCCTTATCCACACAAGTAACGGCGAACATACGAAAGCTTTAGAATATTATTTTCGGGCACTAGAGCGAAACCCGTTCTTACCACAAGCTTTTAATAATATGGCTGTGATCTGTCATTACGTGCGACTATCTCCACTATAGAAAGAAATAAAAGGAAAGGGCAAATACGACAATAAATACTAGAAAAAAAGTAGGATTTCTACATATTGCATCGTCCAAAAAACGATTTTTATCAGCTGTAGCAAAGAAAGAAACTTCGAAATATGAAAAAATATATATGCCTAAATATTTTATTCTATGGATAAAAGAAAAGATCTAATTGATAGTGGAAGCACCGTAAAGATCAATTTACAAGGTTTTGGGCGATACAATAAGAACTGCTTATTTATGTCATGATATGAGATAAAAATGAGGAATCGACTTATGTAATAGAGCCGATCCCCTAAGGTATTGAGCAGCGGTGTAGCATCAGATCCCAAAGAGAGTAAGTCTTTTTTTTATGAGGAAGAAGTCTTTTTCAAGGATTCTATATAAATTTCTATAGAATATGAAAGCGAGATAGTTACCTTTTCAGAAAATTCTAATGAGAGTTTCGAAATGCCTATGCTTTCTTTTTCTGAAGGTAGGAGAAAAGAGAAAACTGATTATTAATTGAATCAAAAGTCAAGTTTGAAACTCATGTAATTAACCTTTTTTGTTTAACGTTAACCCGAGAAAAATCAAATAGATCTATGAGAAATCTCATTCAGTTAGATATATGGTAGGGCTAGGGTAGACACCAAAAGAATTGACTGCCGAGCCGTATGAGTTAGGAAACTCTCAAGTACGGTTCCAAGGGAAGGAATTGACCGCCTATTCCGACCGTGGAGAACAGGCCATTCGACAGGGAGATTCTGAAATTGCGGAGGCTTGGTTCGACCAAGCCGCTGAATATTGGAAACAGGCTATAGCGCTTACTCCTGGGAATTATATTGAAGCGCAGAATTGGTTAAAGATTACGAGGCGGTTCGAATAAGAACTCTCTTTTTTTTTTATTCTAATCAATTAGATTATCACTTTGTTTATTTGAAATTTTATGAAATTTGATTAGAAATTTTTTTCTATAAATAAATAGAAATTCTATAGAAAAATAGAAAAAAAAAGAATATATATATAAATATTAGATTAGTAGATTAGAATTGAATTCTAAAAACTAGAAATTAGTTAATATATATTAATATAAATTCTAATTATTTAAAAATCAAAAAAAAAATGAACAAAGAATTTCATTTTTTTTT